CGCCGTTCAAGAATTCTTGTTTAGGCAGTTCATATCATCCACACATAGTGATCTAAGATTTCAATTCTTCCATGTTTCAGCAGTAGCATATTGTTCCATGGAGCTAAGGCCAAAAAGATGGAAGAAACAAGTGTTTCCACGACTCTACCATCCGGCCAATTCTGTTCCACTTCATCCCCTTTTCATGGGCACATATCTTTACGGCTAAGGAATGGGGAATCTTTCTCCTGTTACATGAATCAAATGTTTCATTTCATCCGGGAAAAGCCATCTCTTTCTCAACAATGTCTTTGTCATTTGATCCAATAGCGTTCCGTTAGATAGGAACAGATTTGATAAATACTGATAACTCTCGGATAGAGTATTAGAACGGAAAGATCCATTAGATAATGAACTATTGGTTCTAAACCATCTCTGGCGATGAATCAACAATTCGAAGTGCTTTTCTTGCGTATTCTTGATGAACCAGCGTTTATATATAGATGTAGGAGGGTTTGTTTGGGAAGCAATAAGCCCCTTTGACATCTCTTCATCTGCAAAGAATTCTCGACGTGAAAACACAGAGACAGAGGGCTGATCTTTGAATAGGGAAAAGAATGGATCCGCAGGGTCCCAAATGAATTGGCTTGTTCGAAAAAAGCCTTGTTCTTTGGAAGATCTATCTCGTGTCTGGTACTGCATGGTTCCACTCTGCAAGAACTCCGAATCATTCTCTTGAAGCTCATCCTCTTTATGATAAATGATCCATTTGCCCCGAAATGACCCAGTCCAATAGGGAAATCCCAATTCCGTGGACCTTTCGATACAATCAAATAGATTGCCACAAGGGCGCCATATTCTAGGAGCCCAAACTATGTGATTGAAGAAATCCTCCTCTATCTGTTGCGGATCAAGGGCCCCTTCCCCTTCTTCAAACTCCGATTCGTATTTTTCATATAGAAATCTCTGATCAACGATAGAACAAGATCCATTTTGCATCATATCTAACTGATTCCTTGGTTCGGACCGAAGAAGTAATGTCACTCGATTATTATCAAACTGACTGCAATATTTTTCTGTCCGTGAGGATCCCGCCAGAGCGCCTTCTACTTCTAATAGTAATAATAGTAATAGGCCATGAACTAGATCAGAATCATTCTCAACGAATCCATAAGAAGTGATCCAATCTTTTTCATCGTGTCTGGATGAAGACCAAAGATCTTGAGCGACCGATCCGGCAGAACAACTCAAAAGATAAAGAAGTATCGTGAATTTCTTCATGCTCGTTCCAAGTTCGAAGTACCATTTGTACAAATAAGAATCCCCTCCCTTACATGATTTCTTCTTCATATAGATAGATATAGGATCTATGGGGCAATTACTTAGAAGTACATTTTGTGTAACAGCCCTTCCTATCTGATAGAAAAGGATCCCATGATCCTGAACCGATCTTATCTGGGATCGAAAATCCCAAGTTTTTCTATGAAGAGCTGATCTAATTGTATTAGTTTCTATAATGGATTTCTTCTGTGTAATACTAATTGATAGGGCCTCATTGATAAGTGCTACAAGATCTCGCGCATTGGAACCCATGGTTATGGACCCGAATCCGTTAGTATGGAACATCTTCTTTTCCAAGTGAAATCCCCTAGTATATGAAAGAATGAAAAAGTGCTTTCGTTGTTGTGGAAGAAGAAGCCTTCGTATCTTAATGCATGTATTTAATTTATTCGGAGCTATTAGAGCGGGATCCACTTTTTGGGGAATATGAGTCGAAGCAATAACAAGAATCTTTCCAGTGGAACATCTTTCACAATCCCTGGAGAGATAGTTCTCTAATAGACCGAGGGATAAGTAATTCGACTCATTCACATGCAGATCATGAATGTTTGGAATCCATATTATGCAAGGAGACATTGCTTTTGCTAATTCGAATTGAAGGGTGATATCAAATCGGTCTATTTTCGGCGTCATATACATAGTTAGCAGCTCCATATCAATATCAAGGTCATCATCACTATCATCAATATCGTCACTATCATCAATATCGATATCGTCACTATCATCAATATCGATATCATCAATAAGATAACCTTTAGGCTTGTCATCCAGGAACTTGTTCGGAAATACCGTAATGAAAGGAACATAGGAGTTTGTCGCTAGGTATTTGACCAAACAGGATCGTCCAGTTCCTATAGAACCTATCACTAAAATACCTCTAGAAGGGGATAGGGCTAAGCGGAGCGAAAAGGGTTTTCCATGAGGAGATGGGGAATGAAAACTATTAGCCCCACACGAGGTTTGTGAATAAGTGATTGTCTGATAATGAGCAAGGAATATCCGTCTTTCTGCTAAACAGGATCTATTGAACTCATAATTCATTAGATCCTTTTGATGAATGTCAACTAAGTATCGTAAGGAAATTGATCCCGGTTGTTCAATCATTTGATAACCAGAGTCATTCTTTGATAAATGATCACTATGAGTCAGACTCAATAGAATTTGATCAATCCTTTTTTCT